ACTCGAGTGGAGAAAGAGGGCTAGGCCCAGGAGGGCTTTCAGGGACTGGGGAAGACGGGTTGATTATAGAGCTAGGGGCAGATCGAAGTAATGTCCATTGGGCATTCCCGAGCCTCGACTGGGCCAGCCGACATGAAAAACTTCTCCCATCGCATCATTAACCGGTGTAGGATTAAAGATCAGGTCCAGGATTCGAGTCAAACATCGACCTTCCCTTCAGGGTGAGGCAAGGAATTCAATCAAATGTTCGTTGTTCAATATCTCGGCTGCTCAAGAAGTTGGACTAGCTGCTCCGCCTATTACGTAAGGGCCCGGAGTTTCTTCTAGGGGAAGGGCAGAGCCTCACCTTGCTTTAGGAAGGTGTTCGTTGCTGGGACGGGTTAAAAAATATCTGGACCGAAGGGACGGGAGGAGGAATTCAATACTCCGATCTTCCTTGGGATTCATCACTGGCTAGGGGTTTCGAATCAAAGCATGGGCATCTGCAACTAAGAGGGAGCAGTAGATCGTCGATTGAAGAGCCAGGTCAGTCAACTTCTATAGAATGGGACTTCTATTGATTATTGATTCGACTAGAGGGACTCCTAGCAGCAAACGTCGGCGGAAGGGGCCCCCATGGAGACGCAGGAGATGCAGGAGCCGCCAGCCGGGTCGACCAATGAATGATAGGCCGGAGGGAGGGGCTCATTCGACTAATCAGTGATCCCTGGGCCTACCTAACACAGATGTCCCTGAAATAGGGGATTGGTTGATCGGAAAGCTCAGGCAGGAGTAGGACATTCCATACAAATCTTTCTCCGCTAGCAGGTGGTCCTCTCAAATCAAATTTATTCATCGACAGGTAGGCTTAATTCTGACGGTTCCTTATTCCGGTTGTAAAGCGGAAGAAGCCATTCTCCCTGCCCCACCAGCAGCCCGCGTTTCCGACCCGAAAGGAAGCGCTTTAAACGACGAATCTGTGTTCACTATCTATGGAGTGGAGTGACTATCCTTAATCTCCTCTTCCCCCCCCTTTTTGCCTGATTTTCTTTTCCTTTCTCGCCGGCAGGAGAATCCATTTCTTGTATTGTTTATTATGATTGGTCTGTAGTTCAAGGGCACTCTTCCTAATCCGATAATGAGATGGGATAAGACCCAGACGTAGAGTCCCGTCGGCCGGGAAGGGATTTTTTCTATGGATTTTTGACTTCCTTCTGGCCTTTACTACTCCTATTAGTAGTTCAGTCTCTTTCCCCCCGAGGGAAAGCCCTTTCAAGATGGAGTAGTTCATCTGTGTCTTGAAAGCCCCGCCCTAAAGATAGGAGTTCCTATCTCTACTGCCTATCCGACGGCCCGATCGATAGTTATTCGTGGTGGAGTGCTTCGAATAGGATCCCACATCCCATCCCAGCAGTCAAACTCCTTCCTGACCCGGCTCACCTGCCTCTGAATGACTGCCTACCCGAGGAATCGAAAGGTTGGAAGTGGGATGTGGAATGTGATTGGTGATGGATGGTGGTTATGAAATCGGTTCGGGATCATCTCGCATCTAGATCTGTATCTGCACCTAGCTCTGCTGTTGAGGCGGGAGGGAACAAGAGATGGGGTTTGTTTCATGGAGAAATCAATGCCTCTCTATGACCGAGACTAGTTTTAGGCGGCGTCGTCGAACTCCGGGACCGAAATCGAATCCTCGGCTGGGCAACTACTAATCCTTCTTCTCTTCCTTCTCGCCCTTATTCATAAAATCAAAGTGTTTTTTGCCTTCGGCTGGCTGGCAACGCTTGGCCCTTATTTGTTTTCAAACAACCGGCGTTCAATAAAAGATTTTATGCCAGCCCAAACGACTATCTATCTTTGGAAAGGAAGGAATGCCGGGAACAACTCTTTCCTTTCCACTGGTTCTTGAAAGCTATCAATCCCCGCTTCTCCCATATTAATTATCCCTCTCGCATCGGTTCTGCATCAGATGATGAGCCCATGCGAAAACTTTCTCTTTTATTGGCGCCCGATAGGTAGGCTATTAGATTGAGTCGAAAGCCTACCAACGTGGTTCCGATTCGAGCGAGAGCCCGAACGGGGGAGGCGAGAACATCTTGATCGAAAGCTCCACTGCTCTGAATAGTGAGAAAGACTTTTCAAAATTCGATCAAATCGATCGAGAATCTCATCATCTGTTAGGTGGGCCAACCGCTTATAAGATAGGCCGATAAGGGCTGGGCGTCCATGTCACAAAACCTTTCTCTAGCCGACGAATCCAATTATTGATCGAATCGGAGCGGATCAAATTCATTGGCAAATGAAAAATCTACCGTTTTCACACTCATAAAAAAACTAGAAAAGAGGAGGAGTCACTAAGACAAGAGCTAGGTAAGCAAGCAAGAAGGAGAGGTGCAAAAGGCGAGGCAAGGGGCGAACATCTCTATCATATAGCACCGGGCCAGCAGCCCCGATGCGGGGGCTAGGCGAGTCACTTTCCTCTGGCAAGGCAAGCCTATCTATTATCAAAATAGAACGGGGC